AATAAGTCACGAAATGCTATGGTTCTTACATATGATTTCTTCATTTATTCAGAAGTAATTCGTCGAGATCGTGCGCCTTTCCTATTTATAAAAAAAAAAAGAAAGTGCAGCTGGTTGGACCCAGCCTATTCTTGAAATAAACAACTCGCACACACTCCCTTTCCAAAAAAGAGCAATACAACAAGCACCACGCCTAGATTTATTAGATTTGTTGCTAAAATATCGGTATTAAACCCGAAACTCCCGGCGGATGGCCAGTGACCTAAGGAAACGAAAGACTCGGTTACATTTTTCATACGCTCTCCTCTTATAGATAGGACTAACAAAATCGAACAGAGTTCTTTTTGTATCACCTCGCCCCCCTTTTTTTTTTCTTAATTTCCTTATTTTTTATTTATTTATTTATATTTTACTATATTTTATTTATATTTATATTTTATTTTTATATTTTATTATATTTTATTTATATTTTATTTATATTTATATATTTATATATATATTATATATATATATTATATATATATTCTATTATTCTATTCTATTATTCTATTCTATTATTCTATTCTATTATTCTATTATTATATTATATATTATATATTATATTTATTATATTATATATTATATATTATATTTATATTTTATATATTATATTTATTATATTATATATTATATATTATATTTATATTTATATAATTATATAATATAATATTTATATAATTATATAATATAATTATAATATAATATAAATTTAATAGGAATCTATTTATTTATTTATTTTTATTTTTTTCACATTTAATTTATAGTTATAGGCTTAAACAAAAGGATTCGCAAATAAAAGCGCTAATGCCACGACCAGTCCGTAAATTGTTAAAGCTTCCATAAAAGCCAGACTAAGCAATAAAGTACCTCGTATTTTACCCTCTGCTTCTGGTTGTCTCGCGATACCTTCTACGGCTTGGCCCGCAGCAGTACCTTGACCAACTCCAGGCCCAATAGAAGCAAGCCCTACGGCCAATCCAGCAGCAATAACAGAAGCGGCAGAAATCAGTGGATTCATGGTAAGCTCCTCACACCAAAATAAAGAAATGGTTAATGATACAATCAACCAATGAATTATTACTTATTATTCCATCATTAAGACCCATCTGGTCGAAGTAACTAAGATGAAGTAATTATATTACTGAATCGGCAGAACTACTTCGAGATCTCGTTTATAGTTTCTACCATGTAGTCTTAGTCTTTGTAAATCCATATGGTTCTAGTTATTCCATTTCCTTGTTCCGAACCACTCTTTCAATTCTTCGCTCGTTCTCTTCTCTTCTATATGCTTAACTTTATCTGTTTATTCATTCAATCCGCAGTCACAGATGAAACGGAAGGACTTCCATTGGAATCGATCTAAATTCAGTAGGATGGGAAAGGAAATCAAAATTAAATAATATAATAAATATAATAATTATATTTATATAGATATATGGATAGTCTATATATGGATAGTCCATATCCAACTAATAAATATCTAATATCACATATACCATATACGTGTCTTTCTTACATAACGTAAACCATCCCTTACCCTTACCTTATATTGATATTGAATCGGATTCGAGTCTAGAACAACTCTTCAAAACATCTAAAGGAATTGGCTTCTCGCCATTACATATACCCAGCGCAACCCCCTAATCGACTTTTTTAGGAATCTTATTTGTATTTGATTTGTTTGTAAACTCTTCTCTTCCTTTTCTTTATCATTATCCGGATCCCGTATGAATATAAACAGAGGGGGTCGTCCGTCCGAATCATTACATATCAATATAAAGATAAAGATTTGATTGATCCAATTGCAATTAATGCAAATTTTGGTCAATTGTTGAATTAAATTCAATGAAATCAAATGGAATGGGAATAGTTCTTTCTATAGAACATAGTCTTTTAGGCACACGTCGGAAACAGATAACATAATAATTCTTAGTAAAATTAGGAATCATAATCTCGTAATTGACTGAACAAAAATATAATATAATATGGAATATTGATTAGAGAGGTATGACATAAATGGACCAAAAGGGGAATCTTAGGAAAAAGATCTTTTAGATCTCTTTCGTTTTTTTTTTTACAATTCCCTAATCTAATATTGTACACCTTTCTTGTTCCTACCCTTTATATACCCACCCCATTTGTATATATCATGTTCCCCCAGTGGATTATCTTGAGTTACTCATGAGTTGGGATAAACTTAAAAAAAAAAAAGCGATTTTCGGAAACTAGTCAATGATGACCCTCCATGGATTCACCTATATAAGCCGCAGCTAAAGTTGCAAAAATAAGAGCTTGAATCCCGCTTGTGAATAATCCAAGGAGCATGACAGGTATAGGAACCACTGAAGGTACTAAAGAAACAAGAACAACAACTACTAATTCATCAGCCAATATATTCCCGAAAAGTCGAAAACTAAGTGATAAAGGTTTTGTGAAATCTTCTAGGATGTTAATTGGTAAAAGGATTGGAGTTGGTTGAATGTATTTACCGAAATAGCCCAATCCTTTTTTGGTAAGACCCGCATAGAAATATGCCACTGACGTGAGTAAAGCTAAAGCAACAGTAGTATTTATATCATTCGTGGGTGCAGCTAACTCTCCATGAGGTAACTGTATGATTTTCCAAGGTAAAAGAGCACCTGACCAGTTAGAAACAAAAATAAATAGAAACATAGTTCCAATAAAGGGAACCCAAGGACCATAATCTTCCCCAATCTGAGTTTTGCTCAGGTCTCGAATGAATTCAAGGACATATTCGAAGAAATTCTGACCGTCGGTTGGAATGGTTTGTGGATTCCGAACAGCTATAGTGGCCGAACCTAATAAGATAGCAATTACGACCCAAGAAGTGATAAGTACTTGGGCATGGACTTGGAAACCCCCTATTTGCCAATAGAAATGTTGGCCTACTTCCACACCGGATATATCATATAACCCTTTTAGTGTGTTTATAGAAAATGGTAGAACATTCATATTACCCTCTGACATAAGTAGAACTCAAAAAGGAATTATTTTGATTCAACCATCTCTTTCTCGACTCACCCGCTTTACTTTTTACTTTAATTTAATCTTATATTTCGGATACCAAACCAAGGAATCACATAATATCCCCCTCGCTTCAATTTTTATCTCTTTTTTGAGATTCAGGATATAATAACCTATTCAATCCATCTATGGAGTTCCAAAAGTTATTGACTTATCTTATTTTATTATTAATCAACGATTTCTTATATAGCTAGAATGACCCTCACAAATTGCGGATACTAATTTGTTAAGAATTAATCGGATTGAAGCTATAGCGTCATCATTGGCTGGAATCGAAATATCTGCGAGATCCGGGTCACCGTTTGTATCGATTAAACAAATCGTTGGAATCCCCAAAGTGAGACATTCTCGAAGAGCCGTATATTCTTCTTGCTGATCAACGATGATCACAATATCGGGTAACCCCGTCATATATTTGATCCCACCCAGATATGTTTGCAAGTGAGCTAATTGTCTCTTCAACATTGCTGCATCTTTTTTCGGGAGACGGTTGAGTTTTCCCGCCCTTTGTTCCGCTCTCAAGTCCCTGAACTTATGAAGTCTCGTTTCTGTAGTGGACCAATTCGTTGACATACCACCGAGCCATTTTTTATTAACATAATGACACCGAGCCCTTATTGCAGCTGATGCTACTAAATCAGCAGCTTTACTTTTGGTACCAACTATTAAGAAGTGCTTTCCCCTACTTGCTGCATCAAAAACTAAATCACAGGCTTCTGATAAAAAACGGGCAGTTCTAGTAAGATTTGTAATATGAATACCTTTACGCTTTGCAGAGATGTAAGGTGCCATTCTAGGGTTCCATTTCCTAGTACCATGACCGAAATGAACTCCTGCTTCCATCATCTCTTCTAAATTGATGTTCCAATATCTTCTTGTCATTTCTCCCCACACTTTCTCTTTTTTGTTTTTTAAGAAACGAGGTACCTTGAAATAAATAATTGTTCCGACGGAACCTTCTACCGGAGATTACCCGTTGATACACGGTCCAAGTCATTAATTACTTTCTATTCGCTATTATCTTTATTACCAAATAAATGAACGGACCCCAAAAATAGTGAAAGTTAAAAGAAAAGAATGAATCCGTTCTTAGGAATCATGAAATCCTGTAAATGATTGTTCTGATGTATGATGGAAATTATTTTGGGTGCAAGAACCCAAAAATTCTCTGTGGTGGAACAAAATATCTCTTATTGCCTCCTCGAATAGATTCTTCTTTTTGATTTCCAAAGGAATGTTGTTGTGTTGCCTTGAACGGTGCACTAATCCTTTAAATCCGGTACCAACGGGTATCATCCCCCCCAGAACAACATTCTCTTTCAGGCCTTTCAACCAATCAATCCGACCTCGTAGAGCGGCTTTTGCTAAAACTCGGGCAGTTTCTTGAAAACTCGCTTCGGATATGAAACTTTGAGTATTCAGAGATGCCCTCGTTATTCCCAATAAGGTGGCTCGGTAACGGATCGCTTCTTCCAAAGCGCGCCCTGTCCGTTCCGCTCGCAACAATCCGATTAGTTCTCCGGGTGAAAAAACATTCGACATTCCATCTTCTGAAACCAACACTTTTGATGTTATTTGACGTACAATAATCTCTATATGCCTATTATGGATCTGCACCCCCTGGGATCGATAAACCCTTTGGATCTTATTAACCAAAGAGATACGACTTTGTGCTATGGTTAGCTCAGCGCCAATTAAAAATCCCCAAGGAATTTCAAAAATTCTTGTTATATGTTCGTTCCAACCTTCAACTCTCCTTTCTAAGTTCATCGATATTGAATCAATCGAACGCACTTCTAACACTTGTTCCACTTTTGGAAGACCCTGCGTTATATCGCCCGATCTCGATTTTTCATATATAAATGTAACTAATGTATCTCCTTCATAAATAATTTCTCCATAATGGCCATGAACGGTTGCTCCTGGAGTGGCCAAATGAGGCTTAGCCGATCTTATAACTAAGGAGTCAAGATGAACAATTAGAACTTGACCCGATTTTATGTGTGGCCCGTATTTGGATATACATACATTTTCACAAATAAACTGTCCAAGGCTAATTATTGTTGTGGATGTCTTCTCGCAATAATTGTGATGGAGAAAGCACCAATTCAAATCGAATGGATTCAAAATGATGTTACTACATGGATCGGGATTATAAATTCTCCCATTTTCATCTAATAAATCATATTGAATGACTTGGAAAGTCTGTTTGAAATTGTCAAGTAGCAAATATTTATTTAATAAGATCTTATTATAAGTTATTAAGTAGTAAGATGAATAAAAATTCGCAATATTAGGTACAGTCCCTAGGGGGCCCAATGACTTCCTAATAGCAATCATGGGATCCTCTTTAATGGATTCTTTTCTCACATTGTGAGATTTGGAACCATTGAATGGACCAATTCGGGAACAATTAGATGATGACAAAATGAGAAAAGATTGGCATTGCTTATTCAGCAATGTACGAATAGTCCCTTGATGTTGGGTAAGTGATTGAATCTTCACCTTGGAATAAAAAGGGTTGATATTGGCGTAATCTGATCTATTATCGGGATTCAGTCCCGAACCTGCCGTATCATTCCTTTTTCCGGTATACGAAATAGGGGACTTCACTAAGTCAATTCTTATGAAATCTTGAATCAGATCATTTGTCCTTACTTCAACAAAGGAAGGACGAACTTCTTCTATAGAAACATTTCGGTCTTGGTCCCAATTCAATACTAAACAAGTCCGAACTAATTGAATAGTTGTGTGATAAATTCCTCGAATTGGGTTACCGTTTCCATAAAGGATATAATTGACAACTCGGAGTTGCACATTATCCCTTTCCTGCAACAGATCTTGGGGGAAAAGCGTTGCTAAATTTATGCCATCAGCTATTTCATATGTGACTACGGGTCGAACCGAAACAAAATACTTTTTCTTGGTGGGTGTGATCCGTTGGACATAGATCCAATTTTGTAATTGTTTTGATTCCTTAGAATTTTTTTTTCCCGTTCCTGGTGGTATCAAGATGCCGCTATGCCGAGATATTTTATCTGTCTCTCCAGGAAAATGGATGTCTCCAGAAAAGATTTTCAGTTCAATCCTTTTTTTTTTTCTCTCCACTCGGACCAATCCACCTACTCGGCTTCTTGTATTTAAAGCGATTTGTGTATTTACTCCAATGATACTATTGTTCCGTACCATTATGGACGAGGATCCAGGTAAGATATGCACTTCTTCGGGAATGAAAAAAAATCGATCCACTTTCATTTGGTATTTCGGACTCAACTCTTTTGCTCCTCGATATTCAATCAAATCTTCTTTTTTTACAATTGAATCTACCTCTATGGTCCCATATTTAGTAATTCCTGAACTGCTTCTTCTGTATCGGGGATCATCGAAATAAGCAAGAATGCTATTTTTACGGAAAATACCAGTTATGGGTATTTCAATCGAGATACCAGAACGGGGCATTAGTTCCTTCTCTTGTTCTTGATCATATTGGAATGGAATGATAAATCCATTTCTTCGCCTCTTTGCCAATAAATCAGAATTCTCGTGGAGAATGGCAGAATATATGAAATTCCAATGACCAGTGGATATGATTCGATCAGGTCTTGAATAATAAAAACTCCTATCCCCCTTTTTACCAGAAGGATACGAACTAAACAATTTGTGTCTCACTCGATCATTAGTCACTGATAGGTCAGAAATATATCTCTGTTCGACAGAAAGAGAATGAACATTCATTTGATCTTGATCCTTGTGGAGTGAAAAAGGCACTATATTAGATCTGCATGGGCCTCCTGATAATATCCATAAATGACTTGTTTTTGGTAAGAGATGAACATTACCGTATGTATATTCAGGTGCATGGTACACATCGGTACTCCAGTGCATTTCTCCCTCTGAGTCAGAATAAATATGTTTTCGAACTCTTTCTTTAAAATTTAAAGTGGATGCTCCAGCACGAATCTCCGCAATCACTTGTTCTGATTCTACATATTGATCATTTTGAACTAAAAGAAAACTTTTTGGGGGAATATTCACATTATGTAGAATATCCTGACTCTCAATCGTTACATACAGGTCTATATAACATAGAAAAGCAGGATGCCCATGACGTGTACGTGTGGGATGAACCAAATCCTCATTGAATTGCATTTTTCCATTAGAAGAAGCTCGTACATGTTCTGCAGTACCACCTGTGAATACTCCACCGGTATGAAAAGTTCTTAATGTTAGTTGAGTCCCTGGTTCCCCAATTGATTGACCCGCAATGATACCCACAGCTTCCCCCAATTCGACCAGGTCGCCATGAGTGGAACTCCTACCATAACATAATCGGCAGATCCAAGATGTACTCCTGCAAGTAAAGGGAGTTCGAATATATATTGGTTGCGCTTGAAAAATGATGAAGCGATTGACAAG